AGCATTGGGTAGACCTCATACAATAACTGTCCTAGTTCTACCGTATCTTTTGTTTCATTTCTTCTGGAACAATCACAAACACTTTTTGGATTATGGATCTACTACCAGAAATTCAATGCGTAATCTCAGCATTCAATGTGTATTCCTGAATAATCTCATTTTTCAATTATTCAACCATTTCATTTTACCAAGTTCAACGTTAGTCAGATTAGTCAACATTTATATGTTTCGATGCAACAACAAGATGTTATTTGTAACAAGTAGTTTTGTTGGTTGGTTAATTGGTCACATTTTCTTCATGAAATGGGTTGGATTGGTATTATTCTGGATACGGCAAAATCATTCTATTAGATCGAATGTACTTATTCGATCTAATAAGTACCTTGTGTCAGAATTGAGAAATTCTATGGCTCGAATCTTTACTATTCTCTTATTTATCACCTGTGTCTACTATTTAGGCAGAATACCGTCGCCTATTGTCACTAAGAAACTGAAAGAAACCTCAAAAACGGAAGAAAGGGGGGAAAGTGAGGAAGAAACAGATGTAGAAATAGAAAAAACTTCCGAAACGAAGGGGACTAAACAGGAACAAGAGGGATCCACCGAAGAAGACCCTTCCCTTTGTTCGGAAGAAAGGGAGGATCCAAAAAAACTACATGAAAAAAAAAAGAGGCAAGAAATTTTGAAGTTAGAAATACTTAAAGAGAAAGAAGATAAAGACCTCTTCTGGTTTGAAAAACCTCTTGTGAATCTTCTTTTCGACTATAAACGATGTAATCGTCCATTGAGATATATAAAAAAAAATGTCTTTCAAAATGCTGTAAGAAATGAAATGTCACAATATTTTTTTCACGTATGTCCAGTTGATGGAAAACAAATAATATCTTTTACATATCCACCCAGTTTATCGATTTTTTTGGAAATGATGCAAAGAAAGATGTCTTTGTGTACGACCGAAAAACTATCCCCCGAAGATCTGTATAATCATTGGGTTTATACCAATGAACAAAAAAGGTACAGCTTGAGCAATGAATTCATAAACCGAATAGAAGTTCTAAACAAGGGATCTCTTATTATGGATGTGCTTGAAAAAAGGACCAGATTGTATAATGATAAAAATAACCAAGAAGATCAAATTAAGAATAACCAAGTCTAGTCACTTCATATTCTATTCAAAAAGAATAGATATAGATATAGTAAATTAATAAAAAGCCGGATACATATGATAAATATACAAAGAGATAAGAAGAGATTCGCCCTCCCCCCACATATTTGATCCCTTCTCCTACAAAGAAACTTGCAACACCAACACCATTGGTAATTCCGTCAATTACCCGTCTATCTAAAAAATGAGTTACTTCAGCTAATCCTCTTATACTTGTAGTTAAGCATGTTGCATAAAAAACATCTATGTAACCACGATTATATGACCAATTGTATATCGCATTTATTATTCGGTCCAATAAAATTTTCTTAGAGCCCGTTTTTTTAACAAATGAATTGATTAAGTCCAAATTCTGAAAAGATGAATTAACAGACCCATATAAAATAGACGCTATGAATATTCCAAAACAGGCTATACTGACTGAATAAACTGCATTTGTCACAAATTCATACCAATCCACAGAATAGTTCGAATTTTTATGTAAAAGGTTTATTGATGGAGTTAACCATTTCGATAATATATCAAAATCCATTACTCCTTGATCGAAAGGAATTCCTATGGATCCAACGAACAAAGTAAATAGGACCAATATAAGTAGAGGCAAAAGCATAGTATTGTCTGATTCATGGGGATACGTTGAAGTGTCTTTATTTTCAAAATAAATCCTACAGGAGCGTATCAGATTTCTTACATTTCCGTTCATTTTGTATATCTTCTTCGAAAAAAAGGAAACCTTTTCATTATTATTCATTGTTGATAAAAACAAATTTCTGTTAACTGGTTTGGTTCCTTCTTTCCCCCATATAGATATTGAATAGAACGAGCTATTTTGAGTGCCACTGTAATTTTGAAAATGAGCATGTAAATGACCATCAAAAGTAAGTAAATACATCCGAAACATATAAAATGCAGTTAACCCCGCTGAGAAACAAGCTATTATCGCGAAAATAGGTGAATACAACCAACTATCATTAAGAATTTCATCTTTAGACCAAAAACAAGCAAGAGGCGGAATTCCACAAAGAGAAAGTGTACCTAATAAAAAAGTATTTTTTGTAATCGGCACATATTTTGTTAAACCACCCATAAGAACCATGTTCTGACTTTTATCTGGAGAATATCCAACAATGGGTTCCATTGAATGAATAATTGATCCGGATCCTAAAAACAATAATGCTTTCGAATAGGCATGAGTGATCAAATGGAATAAAGCAGCTCGATAAGAGCCTATCCCTGGGGCTAACATAATATAACCCAATTGAGACATTGTAGAATAGGCTAAACTTCTCTTAATATCTCTTTGAGCAAGAGCTAAAGTAGCTCCTAATAGTACCGTTATTACACCTATCAAAGAAATGAGATTCATTATGTAAGGTATGACTGTAAAAAGCGGAAGAAATCGAGCGACAAGAAAAATGCCTGCTGCTACCATAGTAGCAGCATGGATAAGAGCCGAAATAGGAGTAGGCCCCTCCATGGCATCAGGTAACCATACATGAAGGGGAAATTGTGCGGATTTAGCAACTGCACCGACGAATAATAGGGAGGCACACAGAGTAGCAAATAAAGAGTTGACCCCATTATTACGGATCAGGTTATTGAAGATTTCGAACAAATCTCGAAATTCGAAACTCCCTGTTATCCAATAAAAACCTAAGATTCCTAATAATAACCCAAAATCCCCTACACGATTAGTTACAAACGCTTTTTGACAAGCATTTGCGGCAGCCGGTCGTGTGAACCAAAAACCTATTAATAAATACGAACACATTCCCACTAGTTCCCAAAAAATATGAATTTGTATCAAATTGGAACTAGTAACTAATCCCAACATGGAAGTATTGGAAAAACTCATATAAGCAAAAAATCTCAAATATCCTTGATCATGAGACATATAATTGTCACTATAAATAAGAACCATGATTCCAACCGTAGTGATTAGTATTGACATAATAGAAGTAAGTGGATCGATCAAGTAGCCGAACTCTAAGGAAAAATCAGTATTGATGGTCCAAGACCATAGATGTTGATAGATAGAACTGCCATTTATCTGTTGAATAGACAGATCGGACGAAAAAACCATAACTATACTTAGCAATGAAACACTAGGAAAAGTCCACATACGACGCAAATTTTTTGTTGCGGTCGGAACAAGCAGAAGTCCCAACCCTATTGACATAGTAACTGGAAGTAGAGCGAAAGGTATGATCCATGCATATTGATATGTATGTTCCATAAGAAAATCAAACTTTCTTTTTTTATTCTTATTAATTGTTTCCCATTCACCAGCCCTTATTTCTTCCGGAAGGAGCAATAATCAAATAAAAAAAAAAAAATCAAGATATACAAGATATAAAAGAACTCAAATATGATTTTTCATTCTTAATTATTCTGATTCTTTCCAAACTATTGAAAAAAAAAAACAAAAAATTCAAATGAAGAAGTTACAATTCTTCAAATAACCAAGTTACTAGTTAAAAGCTACTACCTAGTTATTAACGAAGATATTTATTAAGATAAAAAATATGAAATTTTCAATTATTCTACTATATACATACGATACGGTGATTTCTATCCATATTTATATCAATTATAGTAAGGAAAAAGAATGATACCAAAAATTCAAGTACTTTATTCTGATATGTATCGTAGGATCTGCCAATAACTCGATCCAATAAACCTAGTTTTTATTTAGTTTCTTCGGAGTCATTAACTAATTCTGGAATTGATTGGCTTCTAGTCCAATAAAACAAACTTATGTTTATGTGTTTATGAAAAATCCTAGAATACTTGTCACTTCGCATAGAACTAAAATGAGAAATTACTCAAATTCCCTTTATTTTATCAAGTAATGTATTGTTTAACGGATTAACTACTTTGATTTAATTTAAATTTTAATTATGTGGACTCTATCTCCGAGCTTGATCAATTAATAGAAAAGGTTACATTCATTATTGGTTTCCTAAATTAGGAAAGGGTTCTTAAGCTTTTCGATTTATTAAATATAACATTTATAATATATATATATATTATCTAAATAGACTGAGATATGAATTGGAACCTTTTTAATTCTTATCAATGGCATCCGATTCAACGGTAGTAGATCCCGCCCGTAGACATAGATTGAATAAAGATATGAAGCCCCCAATCAGTACAAATTATTCTTTCTTCGAACATTGGATGTAATGGAAATGTGAAAAAACAAAATTCCCTTGAAAATCACATCGTTTTTTCTTTTTTCTTCTATTTCATTTCTTTTTTTATCTTTAATGATACCATATGCGATGCTCATCTATCTGTATCCATACTTTTCTATCTTATGAAGTAAGCATAAGTATCGGCTATGGAATAAAGATAGATAATGAATAGTTAATAGAAAGAACAATCTATTTTGAATTGAACAATAAATGTCTTTCACGTCCAACTATAAAAATGAGTGACCCTTTTATTTTGAAATGGCGGTTCCAAAGAAACGTACTTCTCTGTCAAAAAAGCATATTCGTAGAAATATTTGGAAAGGAAGGGGATATCAGGCCGCGGCAAAAGCTTTATCTTTAGCTAAATCTATTTCTACCGGGCATTCCAAAAGTTTTTTTGTGCGACAAACAAGTAATAAAGCCTTGGAATGATCTGAATCTGAATCAGCATGACTCGATGAATTGGATGATTCAATTTATAAGATGAAGAATTCACATTAACTAATGTTTTGAACTCATCAATATGAGATAGAACTAGCTGTTGTGGTATGTAGAATAAAAATTATTCTGTATACTAGGTTCTAAAAATGATTTCTTTTTGTGTTTGAAAAAGAAAAAAGAAAGAAGTAGTTAGACACAAAATACAAGGTTTCACCTTTCATTGATTGGTTTTTATAATTCGCGAGATGGGGATTGTAACTTTCCCCATCGATTCATTTTTCACAATAACAAAACTCTTACTTTTTTTCTTAGGAAGGGATTGGCTTATTGGATTATGTATCTCCAATAGTTATACATCATTAAGATTTTTGGAAAATCTGAAACAAGTATGAACGAGGTTAGAGCCCCCTTTTTTGTTCCAAAGTAAGGCGGGGATAAGATTCATAGTCAAAGTCAATGGATTATTGAAACTAATTGATTAAAATATCAATTTTAAAACTTTGATTTGTAGCTCTCTGAATCACTACATATCTACAAGGACTCCCTCTTATTTCGAACAGAAAAAAAAAAAAAAATAATAAAACTGCCAGGATCCCATTTAGATCGATATTTATGTACTAAAGAATGAGTCAATCTTACGTAATCCAACCCCAATGGATCCTATCCCATGTTTGAGCTGGAGGATCGATCAATCGATATATCTAGATCTAATATCTAAATTATTTTATCTATTAATATTAGATTTCAAATCCATATATAAAGAGATCTTATCAGTTTCATTTTTATTTTCTAAGTTTTCTAAGTTAAAGTACATTAAAGTACATACAGTAGAATTCCAATAAAGATTGAAACTCTTTTGTTATACGATATGCCCGGTCCAATACCTAATGGGTTTGGTAAATCCTCACACAAATTATGTTATGTATACAATGAAGATCCCAATCATTAATACATCTTTGATACCAAACTATCAAAATTTTTATAGAAATCCTTTGGGTGTAGTGATGAAGTTGTGATATATAAAAAATATTGTTTTATTTTGTTCTTTTATTTTGTTCATTGAAAAATGAATCTTTTTCGTTTCGGATCTATCAAATCAGATAAATGAGAAATGAATCGTCAAAAAATGAGAAAAATAAATTCTTAGTTCTATACCCGGACTCAGGGCATAACCGTCTAGTTCCAACTATTCCAGAAGAACTTATAATACGGAAAAGCCCGCTGTTTAAAATGACCTCCTGCCACGATACTAAGGATTATTGAGCGTTTAAATATTTATTTGAACGGGTCTTTATTCATCGATTCTAACATTTCCTAAAATAGATTGCATTAAATCCCTCAATCTCGACGATTGAACATCATATGGACTATGATTATTTCGATGAAGCCGCCATGGTGAAATTGGTAGACACGCTGCTCTTAGGAAGCAGTGCTAGAGCATCTCGGTTCGAGTCCGAGTGGCGGCATCCTCTAAAAAAGGCACAATAGATCCTATAATGAATTGAATTCCGGATTTCCATTCCGTAATTGGGGATACCCCCCTAAAAAAAAAAAATGATGATATTTGCCACTTTAGAACATATATTAACTCACATCTCTTTTTCTATCATTTCAATTGTTATTACGATTCATTTGATGACCTTATTAGTCCATCAAACCGTAGTACTATTTGATTTGTCAGAAAAAGCCATGATGGCTACCTTTTTCTGTATAACAGGATTATTAGTTACTCGTTGGATTTATTCGAGACATTTGCCGTTAAGCAATTTATATGAATCTTTAATGTTTCTTTCGTGGAGTTTCTCCATTATTCATATGTTTCCTAAAAGACGGAACCAGAAAAGTTATTTAAGCGCAATAACCGCGCCAAGTGCTATTTTTACCCAAGGCTTTGCCACTTCGGGTCTTTCAACCGAAATGCATCAATCTGCAATATTAGTACCTGCTCTACAATCCCAGTGGTTAATGATGCACGTAAGTATGATGTTATTGAGTTATGCAGCTCTTTTATGTGGATCGTTATTATCCGTAGCTCTTTTAGTCATTACATTTCGAAAAAACCTAGATATTCCTCGCAAAAGCAATCATTTATTAATTGGGTCATTTTCCTTTGTGAATGAAAAAAGAAGTGTTTTACAAAACACTTCTTTTCTTTCATTTATAAATTATCACAGGTATCAATTAACTCAACAATTAGATCAGTGTAGTTATCGTGTCATTAGTCTAGGGTTTACTTTTTTAACCATAGGTATTCTTTCGGGAGCAGTATGGGCTAATGAGGCATGGGGGTCTTATTGGAATTGGGACCCCAAGGAAACTTGGGCATTTATTACTTGGACCATATTCGCGATTTATTTACATAGTAGAACAAATCAGAGCTTTCAGGGTGTGGATTCGGCAATTGTGGCTTCTATAGGATTTCTTATAATTTGGATATGCTATTTTGGGGTCAATCTATTAGGAATAGGACTCCATAGTTATGGTTCATTCACATTAACAACTAATTGAAGAAAGGGCCTGAAGAATACATAGGAACATCGTCCCGTATATTATATAAAGAAGGTTTGTGCAAGTTTTTTCGAACCATTTGAATCACTACTTGATTCAAATGGTTCGAAAAAACTTTAGATGTATCTGATTATAATTCACTTCATTTTTTTTTTTTTCTTTCATTGTGAACGCTTTTAAAAATCACAC